CCAATGATCTAATTAGAGGAATAATTGGAATTATTGTATCAAGCTTTTTCATAACAATTTTTATTAGAAATGAATTTTGCAACATTTGACTTCGTACCACTGAAAGATTTAGCTGAATACTTAAAAAATAGCCCAAAAAGTGAAATGAATGCTGGGATAACGGGTTTATATGGATCGTTCCTGGTTGAGACCAAATATCCAAATGACATTGCCATAAATAGATAAAATAGTATTTCCATTTATTTATCAAAAGAGGCATATTCTTTGAAACCAGAATTGATTTTCCTTGATATCTAACATAATGGATGAAAGGATCCTTGAAGAATGATAAGGTATACGAAAAATCCTTAGCAAATATTTCTACAAGATGTTCTTTTTTTTCATAGAAAAAAATTCGCTCAAAAAAAACGCGAAAATCTTTTAATCGTAACTGAGAGGATTTGTTACGTAGAAAAAGAAAGATAAATTCGTATTCCCATACATATAAATTATATAGGAACAAAAAAAATCTTGGATTACTTTTTGAAAAAAAAGTAGAAATCGATTTTTTTGGAGTAAAAAGACTATTCCAATTACAATAATAATAAAAAAACAACCTTAATAAATGAAAGAAAGAGACATCTTTTATCCAACATCGAAGGATTTGAACCAAGATTTCCAGATGGATAGGATAGGGTATTCGTATATCTGACTCATAATTTAAATAGATAAATTTATCTTCGAAAAAGGGAAAAATGGAATGAATTGATCGCAAATTATTATAAGATTTGACGATTTCTAACTCCTTTAAGGAAGAGATAAATAATTGTAGAGAAAATAGAATCTCCACGACGACAACAAAACCTTCTAATATTATTTGAGAATAAAATGGATTGTTATAACCCCAAAAAGGATTTTTATTAGAATCATTAGCAAAAATGATCAAATGAGTCTGTTGATACATTCGAGTAATTAAACGTTTTACAATTAGTAAACTAAATTTATTGTTATAACCTACATTTTCTACAAAAATGGATCCACGACCATAAGCGAGTCCATAAATATATTCCCGAAAAAAAAGTGGGTATAGGATATGCTGGTGGCGAGATCTATGGAGTTCTAAATATACTCGATATTCCTCCATTTAAAAAATTCGATTTGGTCAAACAAAGAATTAGAGATTCATTGGATTATCAAATGGATACATAGTGCGATACGGTCAAAACAGGGAATTCTATATATAGATAGATATATAGATACCTAGAAAACAAGTAAAACCCATCAACGGACTCTCTCTAATCGCTTTTTCCACCTAATTTTTGTTATAGGATAACAAGCTAGTTAGGAATCCTTTATTTTTTTTTTTCAACCCAATCGCTCTTTTGATTTTGGAAAAAAATATCTTTATCAATATACTCTTTCTTTTACACATTTATCGCTACCCCAAAATAGAATGAAAAATAGCTATATAGTTAGGACTCATAACAAAAATAAAGAATCCATTCACATCACAGGAAAAGCTTTTCCCACATCAAGCACTAACTTCTTTTTAACGTACAATTAGATGGGATAATCATTCAAATAAAAAATAAATGAAAGCTCGTTGCTTTTTGTTTCCCTATAATTGGAGCCGCTAAGCTCTATCCCTTTATTAATTAAACCCAACTGAATTTTTTTGTTCCCAGCCAAGAATTCAAACAAAAATTTGGGCCGGATCCAATAAGAATGAAATATTTTTAGAATTCGTCATTGATACGACATGCTACTTTTTCCATTCATTCCTTTCTGGATCAGTCGTGGTTTTACAAACTCTACCGATGGTATGGACGAACCAATTGCTTCATAGAAATGTGTAAAAAATAGAGTCGCTCTTAAAAGCCGAGTACTCTACCATTGAGTTAGCAACCCCAATACAATTTATAAAGTAGGTTGGGTGTGTATATCCAATCGCAATAAAAACAATAAAAATAAAAGATTGAATTGTCTAATATTTTAGGCGAATTGATTGTCAACATACAAATGAACAGATAAAACAAAAAATTTTCTCAAAAAAATCAAAAATGATAGACCACTTCTTTTTTATACATTATTATATATATCTATTTTCGTTTTTTATTTACCTTTCAATTCAATTAATAATTGAATGAATTATCTTTCAATCAAAAAAGAATTTCTTGTTTGTATTGCAGAAAAGCCAACGAACCTACCATTTGATGAAGTAAAAAAAGCCTATATTAACGTGAATAAATTGATCAATTTATTCACGATCGGATTATATTTATTTGATACACTGTTGTCAATATTAGTATTGACAAAAAAAAAAGACAATCTAGAAAACAAACGAATAAAATATTATGAATTAAATTATTATTATGTTATAATGTTATAATTCTTTATAACAAAACTTCTTTAAATATAAATTTTATTATATTCTAAACTAAAAACTTATAAGAAAATTATAGAAATATAAAAAGAAATATGAAAATAGAAATTTTTAAAAATAAAAAAATGGAACAACCTC